CTTGTGTCAGAATTGAGAAATTCTATGGCTCGAATCTTTAGTATTCTCTTATTTATCACCTGTGTCTACTATTTAGGCAGAATGCCGTCGCCTATTGTCACTAAGAAACTGAAAGAGAAAGAAACCTCAGAAACGGAAGAAGGGGGAGAAAGAAACGAAGAAAGCGATGTAGAAACAACTTCCGAAATGAAGGAGACTAAACAGGAACAAGAGGGATCCACCGAAGAAAACCCTTCCCTCTTTTCGGAAGAAAGGGAGGATCTGGACAAAATAGATGAAACGGAAGAGATCCGAGTGAATGGAAAGGAAAAAACAAAGTATGAATTTCACTTTAAAGAGGCACGCTATCAAGATAGCCCAGTTTACGAAGATTCTGATCTGGAGACCCATCAAGAAAATTGGGAATTTGGAAGACTGAAAGAAGAGAAAAAGAAAAGTGACAAAAGTTTTTTCAATCCACTTATTAATTCTTTTCTTTTTGATTTCAATCGATGGAATCGTCCATTACGATATATAAAAAATGAGAATTTAGACAATGCTTTACGCAATGAAATGTCACAATTTTTTTTTTTTACATGTACAAGTGATGGGAAACAAATAATATCCTTTACATATCCGCCCAGTTTATCGACTTTTTCAGAAATCCTAGAACAAAGAATTTCTTTGTACATAATAGAAAAACTATATGACGAAGATATTTATAATTCTTGGATAAATAATAATGAAAAAAAAAAGTGCAATTTAAACAATGAATTGAAAAGACGAATCCAAATTCTAGAAAAAAATGAGGGATCCTCTAGTCTGGATATTCTTGAAAAAAGAACCATATTATGTGATGATGAAAAAAAAAAAAAATGCTTGCCAAAAGCATATGATCCTTTTTTCAACGGACCATATCGAGGAACGAGAAAAAAATTAGATTCACGTACAATCATGAATACTTATAAAGATACAGAAGATTTAGTAGAATTTTTTTTTATAAATAAGATTCATGATCTATTTCTTAATGATTCCGTAGAATTCCACCGTCAATCATTTTTGAATTCTACAGGAGAAAAAGGAATTGATTCAGAAAGTCAAGCAAAATATTTGCAATTTGTATTTGATGTAATTACAACACATACAAAAGATAAAAAAACAATGAAAAAGAAATCTATTGGAATTAGAATAGAAGAAGTCAGTAAAAAGGTTTCTCGATGGTCATACAAATTAACCGAGAATTTGATAGATGAAGAAGAAGAAAATGAAGAAGAATTGGAGGAAGATGATCATGAGATTTATTCAAGAAAAGCCAAACGTGTGATAGTTTATAACGATAATGATCAGAATACAAATAACAATGATAAAAATGATGATCAAACGGAAGAGGTGTTTTTGATACGTTACTCACAACAATCGGATTTTCGTCGCAATCTAATCAAAGGATCCATGCGCGCTCAAAGACGTAAAACAGTTATTTGGAACCTCTTTCAAGTAAATGTACATTCCCCACTTTTTTTGGATCGTCTAGACAAAACATCTTTTTTTTCGTCTTTTGATATCAACGAAATGAAGAATCTCATTTTTAGGAATTGGATGGGCAGAGAACAAGAATCAGAATTCAAAATTTCCTATTTTGAAAATGAAGATACAAAAGAAGAAAAGGAGAAAGAGGAAAAAAAATATAAAAACGAACAGATAGAAATATCAGAAGCTTGGGATAGCTTTATAATTACTCAATTAATAAGAAGTTTGATGTTAGTAACCCAATCTTTTCTTAGAAAATACATTCTATTGCCTTCATTAATAATAGCCAAAAATATTTTCCGTATTTTATTATTCCAAATTCCCGAGTGGAACGAGGATTTTAAGGAATGGAATAGAGAAATACATATTAAATGCACCTATAATGGCGTTCAATTATCAGAAACAGAATTTCCCCAAGATTGGTTAATAGATGGTATTCAGATAAAGATTCTATATCCTTTCTGTCTAAAACCTTGGAGAAAATATAAGGTACAATCTCATCATAAAGATCTAATGAAAAAAAAAGAGAAAAAAATACATTTTTGTTTTTTAACAGTCTGGGGAATGGAAGCGGAGCTCCCCTTTGGTTCTCCCCGAAAACGACCTTCTTTTTTTGAACCTATTTATAAAGAACTCAAAAAAAAAAAAAAAAAGATAAAAAATAAATTTTTACAAGTTCTAAAATCTTTAAATAAAGAAATAAAATCCTTTCAAAAAATTAGAAAAGAAAAAACAAAAGGGGTCATCAAAATAGTTCAAGTTATCAAACTAATAATGAAAAAACTGGAGAAAGTCAATCCAATTTTCTTATTTGAATTGAGGAAAGAAAAAGTATATGAACCGAACAAAAACAAAAAAGATTTCAAAAGAAATAATAAGATTATTCGCGAATCGTCCGTTCTAAATCGAACGATTAATTGGTTAAATTATTCACTAATAGAAAAAAGAATGAAAGATCTTTCTGATAAGACAATCAAAATAAGAAATCAAATTGAACGAACCACAAAAGAAAAAAAAAAAGAAATAGTTATAAATTCTGATAATAAAGGATCAGGATCACAGAAACCTATTTGGAAAATATTAAAAAGGAAAAATAGACGATTAATGCGTAAATCATACTACTTTATCCAATCATTCATTGAAAAAATATACATAAATATTTTGCTATGTACCATTACCATTTCTAAGATCAATACACAACTTTTCTTTGAATCAACAAAAAAGATCTTTAATAAATCCATTTACAACAATGAAATAAATCAAGAACAAGAAGGAATTGATGAAACAAATCAAAATAAAATTCATTGTATTTTGATTATAAAAAAATTGTTTTCAAATACTGAAAATACTAAGAATAGCAATCAAGATTCCAATAATTATTGGAACTTATCTTTCCTGTCCCAAGCATATGTTTTTTACAAAATATCACAAAACCAATTACTTAATAAATCTCTATTGAGATCTGTACTTCAATATCAAGGGAGCTATCCTTTTTTTAAGGATAATTTCAAAGACTATTGTATGATACACGGAATATTTAATTCCAAATCAACACATAATAAAATTCATACGTATGTAATAAACGAATGGAAAAACTGGTTAAAAGTTCATTATCAATACGATTTAGCTAAAAAAAAAGGGTCTCGATTAGTACCTAAAGAATGGCGAAATAGAATTAATAAACATCGTATGATTCAAAACAAGGAATCAAACCAATTGGATTTATATAAAAAATACCAATTCATTTATTCCATGAATAAAAATGACTATGCAGCAAATTCATTTATGAGTAAAAAAGACAAATGGAAAAAACATTACAGATATGATCTTTTATCATATAAATACATAAGCCTCCCTAATTTATACATTTCTGGATCAACATTAGAAATAAACGGGGACCAAGAAATTCCATATCATTTCAATATATTAAAACCTGAATCCTTTTATGTATTGGTAAGTATACCTAGTAATGATTATCTAGAAAAAGAATATATTATTGATAGGAATACAAATTTAGATAGAAAATATTTTGATTGTAGAATTCTTCATCTTTATTTTATAAATAATATTGATATTGAGATCTGGACCAATGTACATATTGGCATCAAGATTCAGAAAGATACTAAGACTAAAATTCAGAATTTAAAAAAAATGGAAAAAAAAGATCTTTTTTTTCCTACAATTCATCAAAAGATCAAACCATCCAATCAAAAAAGTTTCTTTTTTGATTGGAGGGGAATGAATAAAGAAAGGTTATATGATACTACATCAAATCATTATACTATATCCAATCTAGAAACTTGGTTCTTCCCAGAATTTGTGCTACTTTTTGATGTATATAAAATTCGACCTTGGATCATCCCAATCAAATCACTCTTTTTTAATTTTTCAAGAAATAAAAAAAGTAAAAACATTAACGTAAATCCAAAGAAATCATATAATAAAAAAAAAGATCTTGAATTAGTAAATTCAAAGCAGGAAGAAAACGAACAACAGGTCCAAGGAAATCTTGTATCGAATCTACTAAAAAAAAAACAATATAAGAGCAAGAATGAAATGGAACTAGATTTCTTTTTAAAAAAATATTTACTTTTTCAACTAAGATGGGCTGATCCCTTGAATAAAAAAATAATGAAAAATATCAGGATATATTGCCTCCTACTTAGACTGATAAATCCAAAGGAAATTGCTATATCTTCGATTCAAAGAGATGAAATAAATCTAGATGAAATGCTGATTCAAAAGGACCTATTTCTTGCAGAATTGATAAGAAAGGGAATATTTATTATTGAACCAATTTGTCTATCTATACAAAAGGAAGTAAAATCTATTATATATCAAACTATGGATATTTCATTGGTCGATAATAAGAAGCACCAAACAAATAAAAAACAAAAAAAAAAAAGATATATTGAGAAAGCGGGGTTTGAAAAATCCATTGCACAACACAGCAACATATTTTTGAGTGGAGACAAAAATCATTATGATTTACTTGTTCCTGAAAATATTCTATCTCCCAGACGTTGTAGAGAATTTCGAATTAGAATTTGTTTCAATTCCCGGAATTTTAATGTTGTGGATAGAAATCCAAGATTTTGCAATGAAAAAAAAATAAGAAACTGTGGACAATTTTTTAATGAGAACGAACATATTAATACAGATAGAAAAAATTTCATTAAATTCAAATTGTTTCTTTGGCCCTATTATCGATTAGAAGATGTAGCTTGTATGAATCGCTATTGGTTTGATACCAATAACAGCAGTTGTTTCAGTATGTCAAGAATACATATGTATTCACAATTCAGAATGAATTAAATTCCAATGAAAAAAACAAAGTAGTATATGAATGAAATCCAATTTTGATGTATACTAGATGAAAATAACTGGCATAATCAATATTATTATTTTTCCTGATCGGTAAAATTCACAGAAAAGAAAGATCTAAATTTTCAATTATGGTCAAAAATTCATTCATCTCAGTTATTACACAAGAAGAAAAAGAAGAAAATAGTGGGTCTGTTGAATTTCAAGTATTCCATTTCACCAGTAAGATACGGAGACTTACTTCACATTTAGAATTGCACAAAAGAGATTTTTTATCGCAAAGAGGTCTACGAAAAATTCTGGGAAAACGTCAACGATTATTAACTTATTTGTCAAAGAAAAAGAAAGTACGTTATAAGAAATTAATGGATCAGTTAGATATTCGGGAACCAAAAACTCGTTAATTAAATTTGAATTTCTTATTTGAGTTTCTTATTATTTTCTTATTAAGAATCCTTGTTCTTTTTTCTTTTTTCATTATTTTTTTTTTTTCATTTTAAGAAATTCATGAAATAATGAATTAAGGAAAAAATATGACTGTACCGGCTACAAGAAAAAATTTCATAATAGTCAATATGGGTCCTCACCACCCATCAATGCATGGTGTTCTTCGGCTGATCGTTACTCTGGATGGTGAAGATGTTATTGACTGTGAACCTATATTGGGATATTTACACAGAGGGATGGAAAAAATAGCGGAGAACCGAACAATTATACAATATTTGCCTTATGTAACACGTTGGGATTATTTAGCTACTATGTTCACAGAAGCAATAACAGTAAATGCACCAGAACGATTGGAAAGTGTTCAAGTGCCTAAAAGGGCCAGTTATATCAGAGTTATTATGCTAGAGCTGAGCCGTATAGCCTCCCATTTGTTATGGCTTGGCCCTTTTATGGCCGATATCGGTGCACAGACTCCCTTTTTCTATATTTTAAGAGAGAGGGAATTAATATATTATCTATTTGAAGCCGCCACAGGTATGCGGATGATGCATAATTATTTCCGCATCGGAGGAGTAGCTGCGGATTTACCTTATGGCTGGATAGATAAATGTTTTGATTTCTGTGATTCTTTTTTAAAAGAAGTTGTTGAGTATCAAAAACTCATTACGCGAAATCCCATTTTTTTGGAACGAGTTGAAGGAGTGGGCATTATTGGTGGAGAGGAGACAATAAATTGGGGTTTATCAGGACCAATGTTACGAGCTTCTGGAATCCAATGGGATCTTCGTAAAGTTGATCGTTATGAGTGTTACAATAAATTTGATTGGGAAGTCAAATGGCAAAAAGAAGGCGATACATTAGCTCGTTATTTAGTAAGAATTGGTGAAATGCAAGAATCTATAAAAATAATTCAACAGGCTCTAGAAGGAATTCCTGGAGGACCTTATGAGAATTTAGAAAACCGGCGTTTTCATAGGACAAAGAATTCCGAATGGAATAATTTTGAATATAGATTTATTACTAAAAAACTTTCACCCAATTTTGAATTGTTAAAACAAGAACTTTATGTAAGGGTAGAGGCCCCAAAAGGAGAATTAGGAATTTATTTAATAGGAGATAGTAGTGTTTTCCCCTGGAGATGGAAAATTCGTCCACCCGGTTTCATCAATTTGCAAATTCTTCCCCAGCTAGTTAAAAGAATGAAATTGGCTGATATCATGACGATACTAGGTAGTATAGATATCATTATGGGAGAAGTTGATCGTTGAAATGATAATTTATACGACAGAAGTACAAACTATTAATTCTTTTTATAGATTAGAATCTTTAAAAGAAGTCTCTAAACTCATATGGATTTTTGTCCCCATTTTAACCATTGTCTTAGGAATCACAATGGGGGTATTAGTCATTGTGTGGTTAGAAAGAAAAATATCTGCAGCAATACAACAACGTATTGGACCTGAATATGCCGGCCCTTTAGGAATTCTTCAAGCTTTAGCGGATGGGACCAAACTACTTTTGAAGGAGGATCTTCTTCCATCTAGAGGTAATATTCTTTTATTTAGGGTCGGACCTTCTATAGGGTTTATATCAATTCTACTAAGTTATTTAGTAATTCCTTTTGGATATCACCTTGTTTTAGCTGATCTCAGTATAGGTGTTTTTTTATGGATTGCCTTTTCAAGTATTGTCCCCATTGGTCTTCTTATGTCAGGATATGGATCAAATAATAAGTATTCCTTTTCAGGCGGTCTACGAGCTGCAGCTCAATCGATTAGTTATGAAATACCATTAACTCTATGTGTGTTAGCAATATCTCTACGTGTGATTCGTTGGAACATGAACTTTTTCTTATCTCTTTTCTAGAAAAGAGATAAGAAATGAATTTAAACTTCAATACAATAAAATTGAAATATAATTAAATATTTCAATATGAATGTCTTGAATAAATATCTTCATCTTTTTTCTTAAACATTTAAGTTCGATGAGTTAAACCAGATAGTTATATGAGTGAAACAAAACTGCTCCTCAATTTGCAGTAAAACAATAAAAATCTCATTCCCTAGGTACAAGAAGAAAATTGAAGTAAACATAAGTTGTTTACCCCAAGATTGAGATTCTTTTATTAGTCGTCATATCTTGAAGCGGATGCAAAAGATCAACTTTATTTATTACTATACTGGGGATCAATCAAAAAGAAGTGGGCAGTTAGGAACACCAAAGTACGCAAAGGATGAGTAATGGAAATAATTTAAAGTATTAAAAAAAGGGATTTTTGCATAAAACGAATCATACTAAGGGCTTGAAGTTGGTAGAAATTATCAAGCAGTACTTCCCAACGATTCCGATCTAGAGTATGCTACTATTCGCTGATTAAATAAATGACTATCAAGAACGAATTAATCCTTTATTTTCTTTATTTAGTTTTCAAATTCAAAAAGAAGAACAGGAACAAGACAAATAGAATGCAATACGATAATAGAATAAAAAAGAATAAAACGGTAATAATAAGAAAATATTTCTTTCTTCATACATATGGAAATTCTTATTATGATTCATTAAACTAATAACTAATACCCAATTCTTTATTTTTATTTATTTTTATAAATATAACGAGTATTTGATTTAAGTATTAAGTTATTGCTGAACAAAGAGAAATTTTGATTCTTATCATTATAAGGGATAAGATCAATTCGGAAGTTCTTTTTATTATTATAGCAGACAGAATTTGATTGGTCGAATTGAGGGCTCTCCAATCTCTAATTTATCTTTACATTGTATTTACCTAAGGTTCAAGGAGAGCAATAATACTGAACTAGTCCTTACCTTACATTTCTTTGTGGCCATAGAGGAGCCGTATGAAGCTTAGGTTTCATGTACGGTTTTGGAATAGCGATGGAAGCAGTGATGTTATCATCGACTATAATTATCTAACAGTTCAAGTACAGTTGATATAATTGAGGCACAGTCCAAATATGGTTTTGGGGGATGGAATCTGTGGCGCCAGCCCATAGGGTTTTTAGTTTTTCTAATATCTTCTCTAGCAGAATGTGAAAGATTACCCTTTGATTTACCAGAAGCAGAGGAGGAATTAGTAGCAGGTTATCAAACCGAATATTCAGGTATAAAATATGGGTTCTTTTATCTTGCCTCTTACCTAAATCTATTAGTTTCTTCATTATTTGTAACAGTTCTTTACTTAGGTGGGTGGAATTTTTCTATTCCGTTTGAACTTTTTGGAATAAATAAAATGTTTAGAGTCTTTGTAATAGCAATTAGTATCTTTATTACATTAGCTAAAGCTTATTTGTTTCTGTTCATTCCTATCACAACAAGATGGACTTTACCTAGGATGAGAATGGATCAATTATTAAATCTTGGATGGAAATTTCTTTTACCTATTTCTCTAGGTAATCTATTATTGACAACTTCTTTTCAACTTGTTTCACTATAAATAAAAATCAAAAATTAATAGAAAACAATAATGAATATTCTATATTCATAACTTATCTCAATCAAGAGAAAGAAACATGAATTTTATTCATGGATATCTAAAATATGTAACCTATGGTTACTGGGTTCATGAATTATGGCAAACAAACAATACGAGCCGCAAGGTACATTGGACAAAGTTTCATAATTACCTTATCCCATACAAATCGTTTACCTGTAACTATTCAATATCCTTATGAAAAATCAATCACATCAGAGTGTTTTCGTGGTCGAATCCACTTTGAATTTGATAAATGTATTGCTTGTGAAGTATGTGTTCGCGTATGTCCAATAGACCTTCCTATTGTTGATTGGAAATTTGAAAAAGATATTAAGAAAAAACAATTGCTTCATTATAGTATTGATTTTGGTGTCTGTATATTTTGTGGTAACTGTGTCGAGTATTGTCCAACAAACTGTTTATCGATGACTGAAGAATATGAGCTTTCTACTTATGATCGTCACGAATTAAATTATAATCAAATTTCTTTAGGTCGGTTACCGATGTCAATAATTGAAGATTACACAATTCAAACAGTTATGGATTCAAAAAATCAAATGAAAAAATAAAAATCCCTTGTTTGGTTCAAGAACGATTACCGATTACTAATATTTGGTTTGGAATAAAGTAGGATTAGCCAAATAACTTTATTTTATCTATCTAATGATATTACTTTTTTTTTTCATTCAATTAGGAAAGTATCATATAAAAAAAGAGTTCCTTTACCGGACCCTTAGTAAGGTCATGAAATATTTAAACTTATTTATTTATCTTTTATTTCATAATGGATTTACCTGGACCAATACATGATATTCTTGTAGTATTTATGGGATCAGTTCTTATATTAGGAGGTCTGGGAGTAGTATTACTTACCAATCCCATTGATTCTGCCTTTTCATTGGGATTGGTTCTTGTTTGTATATCCTTATTATATATTTCATTGAATTCCTATTTTGTAGCTGCCGCACAGTTCCTTATTTATGTGGGAGCCATAAATATATTAATCATATTTGCTGTGATGTTCACGAACGGTTCAGAATATTCCAATGATTCCTATTTGTGGACCTTTGGAGATAGGATCACTTCACTGGTTTGTACAAGTATATTTTTTTCATTAATGACTACTATCCCAGATACGTCATGGTCCGGAATTGTTCGGACTACAAGATCAAATCAGATTATAGAACAGGACTTAATAAGTAACGTTCAACAAATTGGGATTCATTTATCGACAGATTTTTATCTTCCTTTTGAACTCATTTCTATAATTCTTTTAGTTTCTTTGCTAGGTGCAATTACTATGGCTCGTCAATAATATAATAAGAAATAAGAACTTCCTTTTTGAAAATTAAAAAAGGAAAAAGGATTTAATCTATTTTATTTCAATCTACTGTGAATATCTTGTTTTGTTCTGTAATTCTTCTAGTATAGTCAACTGAATCGGTTGAATTTTTGTTCATATTGAAATGAATCAAGATAGATGAGGAATTTAACAATGATGTTAGAGCATGTACTTTTTCTCAGTGTTTATTTATTTTCTATCGGTATCTATGGACTGATCACAAGTCGAAGCATGGTTAGAGCACTTATGTGTCTTGAGCTTATACTGAATTCGGTGAATCTAAATCTTGTCACATTTTCCCATATATTTGATAGTCGGCAATTAAAAGGAGAAATTTTCTCAATCTTTGTTATAGCTATTGCGGCTGCTGAAGCAGCTATTGGGCTAGCTATTGTTTCGTCGATCCATCGTAACAGAAAATCCACTCGTATCAATCAATCAAATTTGCTGAATAATTAGTGATAATTATTTGATTTTTACATAGAAATCAAAACATAAGACTTTTAATAATCTAATATCTAATAGAATTAGAATTCAATAGAATCTAATATTCTCTTAATATTATTATTTTCTTATTTATTTTCTTTCTTATCTTTTTTCATATAGATTTAGTATTTAGAGTTACTAACCTATTCTATAACTATCCTAATAACAAACGTATTCATCTGATATCTAATATATCATCATATCCTTTCATATCCTTAATTCTATTTTTAGATACTATAATTTTTAGATACTATAATCTTTCTTTTCTATATGTATATGAATCTAGTAAAATTAACATGAATTTCATTCGTAAACTCATATTTCATGGTTATCGAAATGGAAATCAAAGTATCTTGGCCCTTTCTCATAAACAGATTAGAAAATTTATTTATTCTTCAAATTTTGATAAATCATTGATTCGTCTGGTGTTTACAATAGAAAATATATGATTTATTTCATTTTTTTTTTTATTTTACCAGATTGAAAATCTTTTGTGTTCAAAACTGTAATTTATAGACCCAATGTCACATTCAGTAAAGATTTATGATACATGTATAGGATGTACCCAATGTGTTCGAGCTTGCCCCACGGATGTATTGGAAATGATACCTTGGGACGGATGTAAAGCTAAGCAAATTGCTTCTGCGCCAAGAACTGAGGATTGTGTAGGTTGTAAAAGATGTGAATCCGCTTGTCCAACGGATTTTTTGAGTGTTCGTGTTTATTTATGGCATGAAACAACTCGCAGCATGGGTCTTTCTTATTAATATGTGACAAAAAACTCCACTTGAATCATTTGATTCCTCTTTACCGACAAAAGTCCGTACTCGAGAAAAGAAAATCTATTATTCTTCTCCCGAGCACGGGGTTTTCTGGTCTAAATTTATCTTGTCTTTATAACGAGTTATTTTCCTTGGTTAACAATACTTATTGTTTTGCCCATATTCGCGGGTTCTTCAATTGTCTTTTTCCCTCATAGGGAAAATAAGGTATATAGGTGGTATACTCTATGTATATGTATCCTAGAGCTACTTCTAATGACCTATGTATTTTGTTATCATTTTCAATTGGACGATCCTTTAATACAATTGAAGGAGGATTTTCAATGGATCAATCTTTTTGATTTTCACTGGAGACTGGGAGCCGATGGACTTTCCATAGGACCCATTTTACTGACAGGATTTATCACTACTTTAGCTACTTTAGCAGCTTGGCCAGTTACTCGAAATCCGCGATTTTTCTATTTCTTGATGTTAGCAATGTATAGTGGCCAAATAGGATCATTTTATTCTCGAGACCTTTTACTTTTTTTCATAATGTGGGAATTAGAATTAATTCCTGTTTACTTACTTTTATCCATGTGGGGAGGAAAAAAACGCCTATACTCGGATACAAAGTTTATTTTGTGCACTGCCGGAGGTTCCATTTTTCTCTTAATAGGAGTTCTAGGTATGGGTTTATATGGTTCCAATGAACCAACATTAGATTTAGAAAAATTAGCTAATCAATCGTATCCTGCAGCATTGAAAATAATACTCTATTTTGGTTTTCTTATTGCTTATGCTGTCAAATCGCCGATGATACCCCTACATACATGGTTACCAGATACCCACGGAGAAGCGCATTACAGTACATGTATGCTTTTAGCTGGAATATTATTAAAGATGGGAGCATATGGATTGATTCGGATCAATATGGAATTATTAGCTCACGCTCATTCTAGATTATCTCCCTGGTTGGTTATAGTAGGAATAATACAAATCATTTATGCAGCTTCAACTTCTCTCGGTCAACGCAATTTAAAAAAACGTATTGCCTATTCTTCCGTATCTCACATGGGTTTCCTAATTATAGGAATTGGTTCTATAACTGGCATCGGACTTAATGGAGCCATTTTACAAATACTGTCTCATGGATTGATTGGTGCTGCACGTTTTTTATTAGCAGGAACAAGTTGTGATAGAATACGTTTTGTTTATCTCGAAGAGATGGGGGGGTATCTATCCCAATGCCAAAAATCTTTACGATGTTTAGTAGCTTCTCGATGGCTTCTCTTGCGTTGCCAGGAATGAGTGGTTTTGTTGCAGAATTTTTAGTCTTTTTTGGAATAATTACCAGCCCAAAATATCTTTTCATGCCAAAAATGTTAATTCTTTTTGTAATGGCAATTGGAATTATATTAACTCCTATTTTTTTATTATCTATGTTACGTCAGATTTTCTATGGATACAAGCTATTCAATATTCCAAACTCGAAATTTTTTGATTATGGACCACGAGAACTATTTGTTTCAATCTGTATCTTTCTACCTGTAATAGAAATTGGTATTTATCCTGATTTTGTTCTCCCGTTATCGGTTGATAAGGTACAAGTTCTATTATCTAATTATTTTTATAGATACTAATTCTTTTTTTAGATTCAATAATTTATGAAATAAATTGACTTTATTGGAAAGAAAGTCTTAGAATTCTTTGACTTTCAGAATTTCATGATTCTTCGTTGTACAATAAAAAAAGGGAAGGGTGAATTAGAATTGTAATGAGATACATCTAAAGTTTTTGAGAACCTTTTCAATAGAGGAATTATTGAAAAGGTTCTCAAAAACTCGCACAAATTTTCATTGTGTATCAGTAGTTTATTTTATTCAATTAGATATTCATTGGAATGAACCATAACTATGGAACCCGATTCCTAATAGATTGATCCCAAAATAGCATATCCAAATTAGGATAAATCCTATAGAAGCTACAAATGCCGAATACGTGCCTTGATCTTGCAATTTTGGATTTGTTCTAGTATGTAAATAAATTGCAAATATGGTCCAAGTAATAAATGCCCAAGTTTCCTTAGGGTCCCAATTCCAATAAGAACCCCATGCTTCATTAGCCCATACTGCTCCAGAAAGAATGCCTATAGTTAAAAAGGTAAATCCTAAACTAATGGCACGATAACTCCAATAATCCAAACGCTGAATTAATTGATATTTGTAAAAATTTTGAAATGAGAGAAAAGAAGTCATTTTTAATACACTTCCCTTTTCGTTCAAATATTCCATATCACCAAAGAAAAACGACTTCCTTAAACTGAAAAGATTCTTGTTTTTCAAACAAGAATCTATTTTTTTTTGAAATGTAATCACTATAAGAGCAACTGATAATAACGATCCGCATAAAAGAGCTGCATAGCTCAATAGCATCATACTTACATGCATCATTAACCACTGAGATTGTAGAGCAGGTACTAATATTGCGGGTTGATGCATTTCAGTTGAAAGACCTGACGTGGCGAAACCTTGGGTAAAAATGGCACTTGGTGCAGTTATTGCGCTGAAATCATTTTTATGATTCCCAAGATACGGAATCATATGAATAATGGATAAACTCCATGAAAGGAAGATTAATGATTCGTATAAATTACTTAAGGGAAAATGTCCCGAAGAAATCCAACGAATAACTAAAAACCCTGTTATAGAGAAAAAAGTAGCTATCAGCCCTTTTTCTGACGAATTACGTAATCCTTCGATTTCGTAGACTAATAAATTCATCAAATGAATCATAATCACAATTGAGATGATCGAAAAGGAAATATGAGTTAATATATGTTCTAAGGTTGCAAATATCATAAAGAAGAGTCCCTTTTAAATAATTGAAATCGGGGAGGGGATTAAATAGAATCTATTGTGTCTATATTATTAATATTAATTAATAATTATATTACTAAATAATTAAATTAATATTAATGCCGCCACTCGGACTCGAACCGAGATGCTCTAGCACTGCTTCCTAAGAGCAGCGTGTCTACCAATTTCACCATGGCGGCTTACTTTAAATAATAATAAGTAATTCATATTGAATTGTCTCTATTCAATAGAGTTTAGGAAACAATGAAGAAAGATGCATTTCTATTCATATTGAAATGTTCAATATCAATAATACTTAATTAGTATCTTCTTCGGTTTTAATAAGAAGCTTTTCCGTACTAGAAACCTAGCTCTTTTTTATCCAGAAGAGTCAGAACTCAATAGTTTCGTTCTCAGTCGGGGTATAAAATTAATAATTTTTTCTAATGATTTTGAGACCCAACACCTTAGTATTAAAGTATAATGAAATATTCAGATTCTTCCTTGTGTATCGTAATTGTGCTTTTCAAAATAGAAAAGCACAATTCATAGTAAAGAAAAAACCATCTCACAAATTCAATATCAATCAATAGAAATTTCAATAAATAAAAGAAAATAAACAATACTGAGTACTTTGAATCAAGTAGACATAGACAGAAAGATTCTTATTTTTCATATTACCTAGCTCTAACTAAATATGGAGAAGTCAAATACAAATACAATTTAGTAAAATTGAATCATTTGTCTTACAATTCAAAAATGGAAATTTGGAAGTTCTTTGAAACATGTCAATTAAGATTTTTCCAAGACTTTTTTTTGTCGCACAAAAAAACTTTTTGACTTTCCGGTGGAAACAGATTTAGCTAAAGAAAAAGCTTTTAATGCCTCTAAAGATCCTTTTTTTTTCCAAAGATTTCTACGAATATGCTTTTTTGACATAGAAGTGCGTTTTTTTGGAACTGCCATTCAAAAGGTAAGTGACTCCTTTTTATCGTTGTATGTGAAAGACATATATTGTTCAAAAAAGAATTCCTCTTTATTACTTTAATAGTCATTATCTATACTTACTACTTTATTCCATAAATTTCAAAATTACCTCAAGAATATCATAACATACAAATAGAAAAAAAGTAATGTATTATTAGTAGAATATTGAATATTTTTTAATCTATTTTAATTTTTAATATAGAATATAAGATATAATATTAGAATCATATATACAATATTGCAAATATTCATATTTACTATTCAGAATAGTAATAAAATCAGAAATCAGAATAGTAATAAAAAATAGTTATATAATTATTTATTTATCTAATATACTAAAATAAAATAAAAATAGTAAAGTAAAAAGTCATAAAATAGATAGTATAGATTATATCTATACTATCTATATATATAGATTATAATAGAATTCTAATATAATAATATAAGAATAGAATAATTTATTCTGAATAGAAATAGACTGAAAAAGTCTAAAAGTATAAATATAAAGAAATATATAGAAATAGATAGTATATAAAATAAAAGATTAGATATAAAGATTAGACAATAAAAAAAAAAAAAGAAATAAAAAAGAAAAAGAGATAAAGAAATCTGTAACTGAACTTTAATATAAATAGATTTTACATTTATTTCAAATATTTGATAAAACAAAAAGTTATAATTCCAATATTTTTATTTTTTTATTTGATCTTTTTCATATTTTTTTTTCTTATTGTTTTTCTCTTTCGAAAGAGAAAAACAATAAGAATTGGTGAATCTGAAACAATTATAAGAAAAAAGAACAATTTGTTTTCTTATGGAATATACATATCAATATGCATGGATAATACCCCTTTTTCCGCTTCCAGTTACTATGTCAATAGGATTTGATTTGGACTTCTACTTATTCCGACAGCAACAAAAGATCTTCGTCGTATGTGGGCTTTCTTAAGTGTTTTACTACTAAGTATAGCTATGTGGTTTTCGGCCAATCTGTCTATTCAGCAAATAAATGGAAGTTTGACCTATCAATATCTATGGTCTTGGACCATCAATAATTATTTTTTATTAGAGTTCGGACACTTAATAGATCCACTTACTTCTATTATGTCAATACTAATTACTACTGTTGGAATCTTGGTTTTTATTTATAGTGACAATTATATGTCTCACGACCAAGGATATTTGAGATTTTTTGCTCATATGAGTTTTTCCAATGCTTCAATGTTGGGATTAGTTACTAGTTCCAATTTGATACAAATTTATATTTTTTGGGAACTAGTGGGAATGTGTTCGTATAGGAGATTTTGGTTTATTATTAGGAATCTTAGGATTTTATTGGATAACTGGTAGTTTTGAATTTCGGGATTTGTTTCAAATAGTGAATACCTTGATCCATAATCATGGGGTCAATTCTTTATTTGCTACTCTATGTGCCTTTTTCTTATTTGTCGGTGCACTTGCTAAATCCGCACAATTCCCCCTTCACGTATGGTTACCTGATGCCATGGAAGGTCCCACTCCTATTTCGGCTCTTATACACGCTGCTACTATGGTAGCAGCAGGAATTTTTCTTGTAGCTCGGCTTCTTCCTCTTTTCATAGTTATACCTTACATAATGAATCTCATTTGTTTAGTAGGTATAATAACAGTACTTTTAGGAGCTACTTGAGCTCTTGCCCAAAGAGACATTAAAAGAAGTTTAGCTTATTCTACAATATCTCAATTGGGTTATATTATGTTAGCTCTAGGTATAGGTTCTTATCGAGCTGCTTTATTTCATTTGATAACCCACGCCTATTCTAAAGCTTTATTATTTTTGGGATCCGGATCCATTATTCATTCAATGGAACCTATTGTTGGATATTCACCAGAGAAAAGTCAGAATATGGTTCTTATGGGAGGTTTAACAAAATATGTTCCAATTACAAAAACTACTTTTTTTTAGGTACACTTTCTCTTTGTGGTATTCCGCCTCTTGCTTGTTTTTGGTCCAAAGATGAAATTCTTCACGATAGTTGGTTGTACTCACCAATTTTTGCACTAATAGCTTGGTTCACAACAGGATTAACCGCATTTTCTATGTTTAGGATGTACTTACTTACCTTTGATGGGTATTTGCGCATTCATTTTCAAGATTATAGCAATTTTAGTAGTACAAAAAATAGCTCGTTTTATTCAATATCTTTATGGGGAAAAGGGACACTTTTGGCAAGCATTTTTTTTTTTTTTCATCATCACATAATATGGTTCTTTTTTCAAGAATATCCAGACTAGAGGATCCCTCATTTTTTTCTAG